TCCTTAGTCAAGTTACTTCGTTCTCTATTTTGACTTGTTAGATCCTCTAAGGAAAAGAATTTGATTTCCACCGAGCTGAAACAATATGCTGATGGTTCTAGCAAACTAGAATTCTCGTTTTTTAGCTATTTTGCTTCAATAACTTTTTTCTTTTTGAATCAAATAGAAAAAAGGAAGATCTAGTTACGATTGGAAATCCATTTGAATATCTTCATCCATAGATCCTTATACTTTGGAAAATTGGAAGAGTTCAATCCAATTCCCAAAATTATGCTTCACAGGTTTATATCCATAATCTTTTTATTCCAAAATTTCCATTAGCTTTTGGATATAAATCATGATAATGTTTATTTTTCCTCAAATATTATATTGAGAGGAAAAGGGTAAAACCTTTTTTATAAATAGAAAAAAGTTTGTTCATCGGAGTATGAACAAAAAACGGAAGGACCCTTGAACTATTCAAGGTTAAAAATAGAACGAATCACACTTTTACCACTAAACTATACCCGCTATATATTTATTATTGTATAAAAATAGATCATTTGTCAAAGAAATATGAAAGAAATAGAATCAAAATAGCATCAAAATCATATCAGTTTTTTCTATGTATTTCGTTATCATGTGGGCATTCGATCAAATAAAATAAAAAGGGCTGGCTAAGCTTTTTTAAGAAAGTTGAAGTATATAAATGGAAATGAAAAAAGGTTGTCGTTATATTGTTTCTTTGATGGGAACTCATTATCATTACTAAATAAATAAGGGTTTCTATATGTATGAAAGATTGATTTCAACTCGACTATCCAAATGAGAATTTCTATCCGGGTTTCAGATCTTTTAGAGATATCCACATATATGTTTGTATCTAATGTGAAACATTATTGCATATTTATAAGATCTTATCATATATGTTTTTTTATTTCTGATTAACTAGTCATTAGTCGTTTTTTCAATAAAAATAATGGTAATAAAAAATACAAAATCAAAAAGTCATATTATGTAGCAATAATTATATATGTAGCAATCATTCTACTTCTAGGTATTGAGAATACAATAGAAATATTAGAATGCCAATTTATCTTTTTGTTATTGCTTTCTTATTGCTTCCATAAGAATTCTTTTTAGCAATAAAAAATAGTTGTTATTGACATCCCCCCTAGATACACCCTAGTACATATTCCTCGACGCTGAGGACATCCTTTAAGAGCAGGAGATTTCTTCATATTTCTTTTTGGCTGTCTTAGGTTTCTAATAATTTGTTCAATAGTTGGCATACCGGATTTCGATTTTCGAATCCAAAAAGGTTCGGGTTAGATCAATCTGAACCTGTTCGAATGGATTGTGAACCACGATTGGGATGGAATATGCGATTCCATATTCCATCCCAATCAAATCCAAGAAAATTGAAATTCGACTTTCCAATTGCTTTCCATAAAATCACTCGTCCTTTGTTACTGCTGGTTTTAAAAAAGCCCTCCCTTATAACCCCCTTTCTTAGAATCCCCTTCCTTTGTTACTCCATCCTTGTCTTTTCTGGGTTTTGCTACATGATCAATGATACCATAAGCTTGGGCTTCTGTTGCAGACATATACGTCTCTCTTTCTAGATCCCTTTGTATAACGCTTAAAGGTTTCCTGATATTTTTGGCATAAATACTTGCAATTGTGTTGCGAAGTTGCAGCATTCCTTCTGCTTCCGATACCAATATATGCGGGGGTCCAGAAAAAGGACCAGCCACAGGTTGGTGAATCATAATCCTAGCGTTGGGGAATGCTATCCGGCTGCCGATTGTTCCTCCGGCCAGAATTAAAGATGCTGACGATGCTGCTAATCCCGTGACTATTGTATAAACATCAGGTACTAACGTAGTCATAGTATCATAAATCGTGATTGCTGATCTTGCTTCTCCACCGGGAGAGTTTATATACATGACAATATCATCATCGTCTGTATTCAAAAATAACATGAGAGCAAAAATGTTATTCGCCGTGCTGTTGTCAATGATTCCAGATAAAAAAATGACTCTTTCCATAAAAAGGCGATCGTGAAGGCTAATCCAAAAGGTCGTCTTCACGAGGTCTAGGTCCTCGTTTCTCATTGTAGAAGTTATAGGTACCTCAAGGTTTGGAATTCCTAAACTCATATAGTTTGTTTTCTTTCTGTTTATCCCTATCTAATTTACGGTCAATAAATAACAAAGCGGATTATTCCTATATATCAAATATCAATTCCAATGGCTTTTGCTACTATAACCTTCCCAACCACGATTTTGGCTTTTTTTCTTCTCGTTATTTCATCTGGGAATCCATAACTCTAAGCATATTGAAGACAATCAAAAAAACAGTGGGTTCCATCGTTTCCATGGTTCTCTTTCAAACGGTGAGGTTCTCTCTATACACCGGAGCGTCTTCTTTTTCTTTCATTTAAGAAAAAGCTATTGTGAACTTGTATAGTTCATATTCTTTCGCTCGACTTATCAATGGTAAAGTCATAGCCCCTTTCACACTAAGAGTTATCTATGCAGTGACGGCATTTCATTATGAGAGTTAGCTAGGTAGCTGACCCTATTAGCCCGTTCTTTCAAAAAAAAAGGAGCATAAACTTTTTGCTTCTGATAATGCTATTTCCTCCGCTTAATAGATAGCCTTTTGCTACCAATGGGGAATTGCTTCTGAATGTCAAATCGAAGATGATTCGATTTGCACTAATAGAAACCATAGATTTCATATACTATATTTAAGTATTTGATCAAACTCTTGGATACTCTATCTATCCACTTTTCGATACTATCCGATTTATCGGGGCTAGTCGTTGATACTGAAAAAAGAGTTCCAAGTCATGATCGGAACGAGTCACACATATCCAATCATAATTGGATTGTTACGATTCATGATTCATTTTTTTAAATACAGGTAAAAAAGAAAAGGCCTGGTCAATATTGAACCAGACCAGGATGGAAAAAAGAAATCTTTTGTACAAAATTCAATTAAGTAAGGTATCTCTTCTGTTGAAGAAATAGGTCTTTTTTTTAATGTTTTAATTATCTAAGTTTTCCTATATTTTCTCTTACTATGTCTTTATTATTAAATTAAATTTGTATTATTTCAAATGAATATTTAAATTATATTATATATACTTTTATTATTCTTTTTGGATTATTCTTTTATGGTATTTATATAAAAAAATAGTATATAAAGTATATATACTAAAGTAATATATGTTGATATATTTTTCTATTTCGAAATCTTTTGAATTCTCGAAATAATGAAACTAGAAAATTATCATAAAAATAGCCGCTAATACAAATCAATGTTTATAAATAAATCTAGTTAATAATCAATTAGATTTATAGATTCTAAATCGACTCTAAACTCAAAATTATCAATAGAACTAGAAATTCTTAATTAGAGTATGTCGATTTTTATATAATAAACTCCAAATGTAAAAAATTTTTGATTTGTAATGAAATTGGGGAGATGGCCGAGAGGACTAAGGCGGCGGATTGCTAATCCGTTGTACGAGTTATTTGTACCGAGGGTTCGAATCCCTCTCTTTCCGCTTTCTCTTTGAATTTGGTATTTTTGAATTCCAAAGGAATTAGGATTTCTTGACTGTAATCATAGGGAAATGGGTGAAACATTTAATAAAAAGTGGATAAAAAGAAAAAAAGTCAGAATCTTTTAGTTTGATTCCTCACGTCCAGGATTACGCCCTGGATCATTAGATAAAAATCCGAAAATAAAGAGGGAAACAAAGAATATAACTATTGTGTAAACAAAAAGTTTGAGAGTAAGCATTCTAAAGTCTCCAAAAGATTTTTTCTTTTATTATTCTAAAATAAAGGAAATAAATTACCTTTCTTTTTACCATATTGAAACCTTTTTTTGTTCTGAGATCCCAAAATGAGAAAGAATTCATATTAATAAATAATGAATAATGAGATATTATTTTAGAGATCTAAATGTTTGCGCTTTCTCGTTGGAAGGTCAGAACCGATAAGGATGGATAATCTAAGTTGATTAAAATGGATTGATCCGATTTTTCATTCAATAGATAAGAATTTCGATTTTGGAATTGCGAGTTCATAATATAAGACTTATCGAATCTTATCCATTCCATTTTGCAATTTTTTTTTGAATATATTATTATTGAATATGTCTATTATATTTAAGATTTTATCGAAAACTTACAGCAGCTTGCCAAACAAAAGCTAAGAGAAAAAAGAGTACAGGTATAACAGGCATAAAATCTACGATTGGATTGAAAATGGCATAAGCTTCAGGTAATTTGGCTAAGAAAGAATTATTCGAGTAAAGGACAGAATTAAGACAGATACAGATTAAACTAAAGATATTAAGCATAAAAAATATTTCGTTCTTGTAGATTAGATAATTTTATGAGTTATTTTGATAAAAAAAATCGGAAAGACGGAAAAAAAATCCTTCCTTTTCTTTTTTCATACTTTCCCAAACTCAAAATCCCTCTTTCCATTCTTTTTTGAGAAGGAGAATAGAAGGATTTTTACTTTACATATAATATCTTATTTGTATTTTATACAATGATCAATAAAATTTATTGATTCGATTCTATAACTCTCCTTACTCTGTATTTGCATATCATAACTAAATTTCATGTTGATTATCTTTGTTCTTAAAAAAAAAAATAGAATTTTTCGGAAAAAATAAAGAATAAAACTTAAGCCTTGTGGAAAGGATCCTTCGTTGAATTGGAACCGACGACTTTCAAGTTTTAATAGGCTTACTCTATCATAAAAAAATGAAGGAAAAACTAATATGATTTCGAACAGTGAGAACTGAGTTTATTGTTTATCTGAGTTTATTGTTTATCTTTGGCTCCGATAGAATAAGTTGAGGAGACAGTGGTTTATCCTGTAGGAGATGTTTGTCTTATTATCTTTATCAGATTTGATTATCCTATTAATGAATTTGCATTATCAGGTTCTATTACGCAAATTCACTGAATATTACTTCTTAGAGGTAGTATTAAATACTACTTTTTAGAAGTATTATCTATAAACTAATATTGAATACTTGCGATTTGGATAAGATTGCATAACTTCTTATGATAGTAGATTTCTTTTTCTTAGATAGAAAACTTCAGACGAAAAAGACGGGGTTAAGGTATCATCCAATTTCTATCTAACTGATGAATTTGAGCTAACACTTGACAAGGATCTTTATTCTTATTATATTATAATAGTAATAAAGTATAAGGTTTTCTTTTTTTTTTCCGTTTTTTCTATTTTGATCTCACGCTCCAAAATTTAGGATTGAAATGAAAAATTTGTCTGACTAGTTATTCTTCTGAATGGGGCGTCGCCAAGCGGTAAGGCACCGGGTTTTGATCCCGTCACGCGAAGGTTCGAATCCTTTCGTCCCAAATTTCTCGTTACGAGAAATCGTATGACCATGCGTATTGGTCTGACTAGAATATTTTCGTTATTGAGCAGAATATTCATAAAACTACGAAAATTCAGCTCTTAACTGAATTCATTCTTCAAATTTATTCATATGAATCTTAATCAAAATAAAAAAAAAAAGACATATGAAATAAAGAAAAATCTATTATGTACAATATTTTCATTATATTCTGCAAATGTTTGGAAACTGTTTATCCACTTTATTAGATGAATTGGAAGAAAGTGAAGATATCGCACGAGATTTTGACAAGGAATCTCAAGATGTTCTTCGGTGTGTGTGAATGGAAGGACTTATCTACAGGGAGACGCGGCTGGACAATACGAAATAACTTAAACTAAATAACTTTTAACTTCATGAATGAGTTAAACAAGAACTTTAGTAAAAAACGTGTTTATACACATCCAATCCTAAATCATTGGAATGAAAACAAGTGATGCCAATCCTTAATGGAAGGATCTATGAAGAAAAAAAAAGGAAACTAACTACACTCCTCTAGAAGGATTAAAATAAATTTTTTAGAATGCTTTTAAAGGTAAAAAACAAGTTGGTTAGTTAGCAAAAAACTATCTCCCTTAATCTTAGCTAAATATGATAATTTTTTCTATTTTACTGATATTTTAGACCTATTGGAATATCCATTTGTTGTTAACTATTTTTAGAGTTATGACCAAGTCAAACTAAGACCCATATATGAAAGAAATTTACATGAATTCAAATTGAAGGAATTTCTTAGTATATCTTTATAATGTACCAATCCAACCAAAAAGTCTTTATGTTTTTGACTAAATTTCTTTTCTCATCTTAATACTCAATTTCTATTGACAATGGTGTATTAAATAAATAGAATTTGATCGCAGATCAATAGATCTTTTTATCTCATACTCTATTTTTAAAACATGAAAAAAAGAATTTGATCAAAAGATTGAAGATCTATCATGTTTTTTTAGAATACTTTTTCTATTTTGATTGGAAATCAATCGCTTTTGTTTATTGGAATTGGAACCGATTTTTTCTTTTTAGTAATTTCAATTTTTTCGAAGATACCTTTTTTTTAACATATCATTCGCTAGTTCTATAATTTGATAGGATTCTATAGTATAATTCAATTTATTTCTTATTTCGATCGTATCTACATATCTTATTGATGCGGGTTGCTAACTCAATGGTAGAGTACTCGGCTTTTAAGTGCGACTATGACCTTTTACACATTTAGATGAAGTAAAAAATTCGTCCAGACTTTTGGTAGAGTCTATAAGACCACGACTGATCCTAAAAGGTAATGCATGGAAAAAACAGCATGTCGTAATAAAATGAATTTTGGATTTTTTGCTTACAAAAAAGAAATTGCAAATTCAAATTTTTTCATTATGAATTTAAAGTATAATACTTTCTTTTAAAGTATAATACTCTATATTGAATCGGGTCTAGTGAATAAATGGATAAAGCCCTAGGGTTGTAATTTTACTCAAATAAAATAAAAAAGTAATGAGCTTATGTTCTTAATTTGAATGATTACCCGATCTAATTATATGTTAAAAATAGATTAGTGCCGGATCCGGGGAAATAGGAATGCGTTTTCCTATGAGTAGACTTTAGAATTTGATTTTTTGAATAAATCCTAATTATTATTTTTTGTTAATTGAGACGGATGTGTAGAAGAAACAGTATATTGATAAATACAATTTATTCCAAAATCAAAAGAGCGATTGGACTGTCAAAATAAAAGATCTTGAACCTGAAAAAGAGAGGAAAAAGATTGGTTTTTGAATGCTAACAGGGCTTCCTGTCTCTTTTCCAGAGTATGTAGTTTATTTTTATTTATATAGTTTTGTATTATAGTAAAATAAAAACGAAATACTCTGTTCTGACCATATTGCACTATGTATTATTTGATAAACCCAGAAAGGTCTCCTTTCTTCTGGTTTAAAGTAGAAATGATGTTTGAAAATTTCCAAGGATATCTAGAAAAATATGAATTTTGTCAACATCAATGTTTGTATCCGCTCCTTTTTCAGGAGTCTATTTATACACTGGCTTATGATTATGGTTTAAATACTTGTC